TATATATAAATAATAAGATAAGCGGGTAGCGGGAATCGAACCCGCATCGTTAGCTTGGAAGGCTAGGGGTTATAGTAGACCTTTATTCATCACTTTTAACGTCTCTAATTCAAAACCGAACGTGAAACTTTGGTTTCATTCGGCTCCTTTATGGAAGATGTAAACAAAAAAAATGCGACCCATAACATCTATGTCAGCCTTTCCGTCTGAATGCATTCAAAAGGACCCGCTTTATAGATGATCCCTATAGAAGAGGAGATTATAACAATCTTTCCAGTTATTTATTTCGTTCCCTATTTCTATTTGAAAAAATCCTTAGGAAAGGTATTTAGTTTCCCCCGAGCTAAAAAAGATGTCGACGTCTCTAGTAAACTAAAGACATTGTTTAATAGCTATTTTGTTTTGCTTCAATCTCCCTTATACAAATAAAAAATTGAAGATTTAGTTACGATTAGAAAAAATTCTACCTTTATCCATGGATCCCTTATTCCTTCAATTGGAAGTATTGATCCAATTCAATAAAAATTATGTTTCGTAATTTCATTATCCAGTTTTTTCAATTTCTAACTTATTTTTGGATACAAATCACGAGAATTTTTATTTTTTCTCGAATCTTTCATCGAGAGGTAAAGGATTTAATCCTTTTAAGAAATAAAGTTTTTGATCGGAATATTAATAAAACCGAAGGATCCCTTAACTATTCAGGGGTTAATCGAACGAATCGCACTTTTACCACTAAACTATACCCGCTACAATGCAATTATTGTATGTAAATGGACCTTTTGTCGAACACGAAAATTGGTCGTAGTAATAAGTAATAAAAAGATCGGATCAGAAAAGAATCATGAAAATTCGAGCGTTGACATATTTTCGTCAGGGGGACTAATGAGATTAGGAAAACGGGACTCATTTTGTGTTTTCAAATCAAATAAATAATTACGATTCATTGGAACAAAAAAAGCCCAGCTAGGTACTGACCAGACCAGGCCGTGGAAATAAAAAGAAAAGGACTTTTCGGACGAAAGAAATAAAATAAAAAAAGAGGTACTTTTTTTTTATTTATTTATAAATATATATTTTTAGTAATCTTTAATATATTGGTATTATTTATATATTGGGATTGTAGATATCTCTTCTTTTGAGCCCTTACTTTATCTAAATGGAATTGGAATTGCTCATAAAAGTTTTTATCGATTCTATAGATATCCATCTATATATCTCTCTTTATTATCTTTATCTATATAATACAAGGTAGATAAAGATAATAAAGAGAGATAAAGAAGGAAGGGCCTTTTTCAAGCCTTCATTTTCTATTTTTATACAATGTATGATAGTAATTATCCCTTTTTTCAATTTGGGGGAGAGATGGCTGAGTGGACTAAAGCGCCGGATTGCTAATCCGTTGTACGAGTTTTTTGTACCGAGGGTTCGAATCCCTCTCTTTCCGTTTCTGTCGATTACTTGGTATTTTTTTATAGTTAAGGAAAGATGTGGAATAGATAAAATTTTAAGAACATTTTAAACTCAAGCAAGGAAAAAATCTTATTTTTTTATTCTTCACGTCCAGGATTACGTCCTGGGTCATTAGATAGGAATCCGAAAATGAAGAGAGAAACAAAGAATATTACTACTGTATAAACAAATAGTTTGAGAGTAAGCATTACACAATCTCCAAGATCATTTTTTTTTTTTGAAAAAAAAGAGAATAGATTCTCTATTTTACCCTATTTTGACACCAAGAAATGCAGTGAAGTGATTTCTAGAAATAGGAAAAACTTTTCAGAAATTAAGAATTGAGTCGTTCATTACTAAAAATTGGATTTCATACCCAATATTATATATTGGGGGGGACTCTAACAGGGTCGTTCGATGGAAAAAAGTAAGAATAAGAAAATGAGAGTGATCCAGATTTATCACAGCTATAGAAGAATTTCAATATTGGACTCAAAGGTTCAGACTGTATATGTACGACTTAGCTGATCTTCTAAATAGTTATAATTTTTTTTTCGAGTAAATCATGAATTTGTCTCGGATAGTATTAAAAATCTCATCGAAAGCTTACGGCAGCTTGCCAAACAAAAGCTAATAGAAAAAAAAATAAAGGTATTACTGGCATAACATCTACTATTGGATTCAAAAAAGCGTAGGCCTCGGGCAATTTGGCGAAGAAAAAACTACTTGAATAAAGGAAAGAATTAAGACAGATACAGATGAAACTTAAGATATTAAGCATAACAAAATTTTTTTCTTTGTTCTTGAAGATAATTGTATTTCTTTTGATTTGATTGAGTTATTAATCCCTTATTATTGATATAAGGGATAAGGGAAAAATTAATAACATAAAGTAGGGCAAAAAACCTTTCTTTGATTTGAACTCATCTAATCAAAAATCCTTCAATTCTCAAATAAAAAGAGAATAGAAGAAATCCTACTTTCATACAATATCTTAATGGAATTATATGTAATGATCAATAAATTGATTTTACTTTGATCTATAAACGTATCAAAATCCTAGCAACAATCTAATTTATTCTATGAATATTTGTATTCGAATTGACGAACAACCACTACCAATATTAGTGTTTATTAGTGTTGAATATAAATGGGGCGTGGCCAAGTGGCAAGGCGACGGGTTTTGGTCCCGCTATTCGGAGGTTCGAATCCTTCCGTCCCAGAGTATGCGTATTGTATATATCATAGTATATTATAGGATATATATAGAATAATATTCTATATCATATTAGACTAAAGATTGCCTTTTAAACCAACCTTATGTTTAATGTTTAAGAGTCTGGTATTAGATATAGATAGAATGTGATTGTTCTTTCTTATTTTCTTATAATGATGATTTTTCTTTTTTTTTTTATCGATCTATTTGTTTAAAATGATTGATGGGTTAATCCGAATATGCATTTATTTATGATAATAAATCCCTTTTTTATTACAAAACTTTATTGAAATAATAATATAGAGGTAGGAAATTTTCAATCAAAATGAAATCTTTTTAATGATTTCTTCTGAGTCCTTAGTACTCGACGAAGGGTGAAACTCGCGAATCCATCCTATGAAGAAATTGAAAAAGAGAGATTCTTTTTTTATTCGTAATTATTTTAAAATTTCTATAAATTTTAAAATATCTCTCTATATACATAGAAAATATCTATATATAGGGAAATCCATATTGAACTCATACAAAAAAATGTTATTGATCCAATATATACAATAAAATGTGGATTTAAATAAATTGAATTATTGCTGAGACTTTTTCAAAAATTACCCATTCATAAGAGTATAGATTACTCTGGACCAACTAAACCAATGACTATACACGATTCCATAAATGAATCAATTACATACGAGTTCCAATAAATTAGAGGTTATGGTAAAACTTCGTTTAAAACGATGTGGTAGAAAGCAACGTGCGACTTGAAGGATACGATCAACTGTGGATTCTTACACCCACCATTTTATATTATATAGGAATGAAGATGCTCTTGACTCGACATCGGTTGTTCTGTTCCACTAGAGCTCTCATTTTTTGAGGGTTTTGATGTAAATAGTACACGATGGAGCTCGAGTAGAAAGTATTTATTCATTTATCAAGAGCAGAGATCTAGGGTTAGTGTCAATCACTAAGTTGAAACAACTTCGTAAGTATATTTTCGGTATAGAAATCGAAAGGATCTAATTCGAGCAAGTTTCAAATTCAAACGTAAAATTTGATAAAAAGTGTATCACGCGAGAATCGATTATTCATACGATTCTTTGATAAAAAGAAATCACAAAGAATGGTATGTTGCTGCCATTTTGAAACGATTAAAGATCACCGAAGTAATGTCTAAACCCAATGATTCAAGGCAAAGATAAAGGATCCCGGAACAAGGAAAAACTTTTTTCAATTGTCTCAATAACTAAACTAAACTAAATCAGAATGAAGAATCGAAATAGATTCTAAAGGAGACATACAAAAAAAGGGGGTTAGAGACTGCTCAATAAATGAAATGCTTAAGCTTAAGGGTAGTTTTCCTTTGAGTGAGAGTTACCCAACTTGAGTTATGGGGGTACAAATAAGAATGAGTTTTTTTTTTTCAAAAAAGAAACAAAAGAATAAGAAAAAAGTATTTTAATCATAGTCTAATTGATTGAATAATCTATGGATCTATTTTATATGAATTAGAATTATATACATAACTTCTAAATTTCTCGAGCCGTACGAGGAGAAAACTTCTTATACGGTTCTGGGGGGGGGTATTGTTAATTTACATCTATCCCAATGAGCCATTTATCGAATCATTGCAATTGATGTTCGATCCCGAAGAGAAGGAAGAGATCTTCGTAAAGTGGGTTTTTATGATCCGATAAAGAATCAAATCCATTTAAATGTTCCCGCTATTCTATATTTCCTTGAAAAGGGCGCTCAACCTACAGGAACTGTTGATGATATTTTAAAGAAGGCAGGGGTTTTTACGGAACTTCACCTTAATCAATAACCGAAATTCAATTAATGAAATAAAAGAAAAGGGGGTGTGGGTGACTTGTATATAGCTTTGGATAACCCTTTCTTTATTATTTCCCCCCTCCCCTCCCCTCTCCCGTTCTATTCATACTACATTTATTACCCTAAAATTCCGTCTTCTATAACGACAAAAATATATTTTTATTTTATTGATATAAATTGATCTAAGCTACGATGAATAGAAAAAAGATCAATCAAGTGACTAAATGAAATAATTGGTTCTATACTATAAATAAAAATTTGTACATTACCCCATCAATGGGGTGGTTTTGTTGCAATTCTATGAACAAATAAAAAAAGGGGATTAAGTTTTTTTAGCTACGTATATTTAGTGATTGAATAAATCCGATATTTTTTTATACTTCTTCCTTAATTTTTTCTTTCGCCTACATCTTTTATTTCTATCTATGTTGATTATCTCTATAGTGCCGATCCAATACAAGTCCGTAGTTTTTTAAATTATTTTCTCTTATTTTAATATTTAAAATATTTTTATTATATTTTTTTATCTATTTATATATATATAAAATAAATATATTCAATTCAAATTATTATTTCCATTTGTTTTTTATTAATTTTTAATTCTTTTGTTTTCCCTATTGTGGTCTTTTTTTCACTATTCACATTCATATTGACAACAGTGTATCAAACAAATATAATCCGATCGTGCATAAATGGAGCTAGTTATCTCCCTTTCATGACCTTGGCTTTTTTTACTTCACTCACACGATGGTCTTATTGCATTTTCTGTGATACAAAAAGTTACTTTTGTTTGATATAATGTGTGATATAAGAAGTTTAAAAATTTTTTTAAATTCACTAAAATGGATAAGATAATAAGTAATAACATAACAACCAAGAGGTGGTATAGCCTTTTTTGTTTTGATTTTATCTAGATTCTTAGTTGAAAAATCATTGTATTTTCCTCCGGTCAGTTCATTTTTATGTTCATAATCAATTCGAAATTTTTATATTTTTTTTATTGGAATATTTTGATTACGTCGTGTAATTTAATTTCTTTTTTTATTTTGATTCCGATTGTATCTACACAAAAAAATTTTTAATATTTTTGGGGGTTGCTAACTCAATGGTAGAGTACTCGGCTTTTAAGTGCGGCTAGCATCTTTTACACATTTGTATGAAGTAACAGATTCGTCCATACTATCGGTAGAGTTTTTAAGACCGCGACTGATCCTGAAAGGAATGAATGGAAAAAGCAGCATGTCGTAGCAATGGAAAATTCTGGTAATCTTTTTACCTTACCAGATTGGTCCAAACCTTGTTTGAATTCTTGATGCGGAAAAAAAGTAAAGTCGGGTCGAATGAATAAATGGATAGAGCCTTAATGCTCCAATTATAGAGAAATAAAAAGTAACGGGCTTATGTTCTTAATTCGAATGATTACCCGATCTAATTAGACGTTAAAACTATATTAGTGCTTAATGCGGGAAGGACTTTTCTCATGAGTGGATTATCGATTTTATTATAAGTCCTAACTATTAGTTATTCTACATTAGGGGGTAGAGGGGAATGTGTAGAAGAAGCAGTATATTGATAAAGAGCTTTTTTTTCCAAAATCAAAAGAGCGATTGGGTTGAAAAAATAAAGGATTTCTAACCATTCTATTTATCCTAAAATAGAAATCCATTATTAGATGGAAAAAGAAAAGAGAGGATAGAGAGTCCGTTGATGAGTCTTACCTGTTTACGAGGTATCTATTCTTATTATTTTTTTACTGTAATACCTTGTTTTGACTGTATCGCACTATGTATCATTTGATAACCCCCAAAATCCATTATAGTATCCTCGGTTCAAATCTAATTTTAAATGGAAGGATTTCAAGGATATTTAGAACTTGAGAAATCTAGGCAACGAGACTTCCTATACCCACTTATCTTTCGGGAGTATATTTATGCATTTTCTCATGGTCATTTTTTAAACGGATCCACTTTGTTGGAAAATTTTGGTTATGACAAAAAATCTAGTTTACTAATGGTAAAACATTTAATTACTCGAATGTATCAACAGAATCTTTTTTTTTCCACTAATTATTGTACCAAAAATCAATTTTTGGGGTACAACAAAAATTTGTATTCTCAAATGCTATCAGAAGGGTTTGCAATCATTGTGGAAATTCCATTTTCCCTACGATTAGTATCTTCTTTAGAAGAAGCAGAAATCGAAAAATCTTATAGTTTACGATCAACTCATTCAATATTTCCTTTTTTAGAAGATAAATTCCCACATTTTAATTATGTGTCAGATGTATTAATACCCTATCCCCTCCATCTGGAAATTTTAGTTCAAATCCTTCGCTCCTGGGTGAAAGATGCCTCTTCTTTGCATTTATTACGGTTTTTTTTTCATGAGTATTGTAATTGGAATAGTCTAAGTACTCCAAAAAAATTGATTTCTTTTTTTTCAACAAGAAATCGAAGATTAGTCTTGTTCCTATATAATTCTCATGTATGTGAATACGAATCCATTTTCCTTTTTCTACGTAACCAATCTTCTCATATACGATTAACATCTTATAGGGTCTTTTTTGAGCGAATATATTTCTATGGAAAACAAGAACATCTTGTCAAAGTGTTTGCTAATTATTTTTCGGCTATCTTACGGGTCTTCAAGGATCCTTTGATGTATTATGTTAGATATCAAGGAAAATCAATTCTGGTTTCAAAAGATACGCCACTTCTGATGAATAAGTGGAAATATTACCTTGTCAATTTTTGGCAATGTCATTTTTATGTGTGGTCACAACCAGAAAGGATCTATATAAACCAATTAGTCAAACGTTCTCTTGACTTTTTGGGCTATATTTCAAGTGTGCGACTAAATTCTTCAGTGGTATGGAGTCAGATGTTAGAAAATTCATTTCTAATAGATAATGCTATGAAGAAACTCGATACACTAGTTCCTATTATTACTCTGCTTGGATCATTGGCTAAAGCGAAATTTTGTAACGTATTAGGGCATCCCAT